GAGCTCCGTTGTAAAATTCTGACCTAACCATTTAGTATGAAGTGGTGGGAACGAAGGAACCTGTGAATGCAAAAGATTTTATTGAACAAATGAATCTTAATGATTCACTAGCTGGGATAGCGAAATAAACCAGAAATCAATTCATCTATTCGGAGAAGTGCCAAACAAGTGCTAGGACTGAAATAGAGATTGCAAGCGTAAATATTCGCCCGCGAGAACTTTTTTTTTTAATTGGTAAACTTGGATAAAGGACAAAAAAATAAAGATTTATTAGGACGTTACAAAAAAACAATTTTTTTTATAAAATTTTTTATAAAAATGTTCTAATATCTATTCAAATTAATTGAAATTCAATTTTTATTTGCGAGGAGCTGGATGAGAAGAAACTCTCACGTCCAGTTCTGTAGTAGAGATGGAATTCCGAAACAACCATCAACTATAACCCCAAAAGAACTAGATTCCGTAAACAACATAGAGGAAGAATGAGGGGAATATCTTATCGAGGTAATCATATTTCTTTCGGTAAATATGCTCTTCAGGCACTTGAACCTGCTTGGATCACATCTAGACAAATCGAAGCAGGCCGACGAGCAATGACACGAAATGCACGCCGTGGTGGAAAAATATGGGTCCGTATATTTCCAGACAAACCAGTTACAGTAAGACCCGCCGAAACACGTATGGGTTCGGGGAAAGGATCCCCTGAATATTGGGTAGCTGTTGTTAAACCGGGGCGAATACTATATGAAATGGGTGGAGTAACCGAAAATATAGCTAGAAGGGCTATTTTAATAGCAGCATCTAAAATGCCTATACGAACTCAATTTATTATTTTGGGATAAAAATTTAAAATATAGAATAGAACCGACAGAAATGAGTCTTGGGGATGAAACAAAACCGCAGGTTTCTTTTTTTGGACAAACAATATTTCTTTTATTTTCTTCATCCCTTGCATTGAAAGAATAGACTCAAAAATTCATATGATTCAACCTCAGACCCATTTAAATGTAGCGGATAACAGCGGGGCTCGAAAATTGATGTGCATTCGAATCATAGGAGCTAGTAATCGTCGATATGCTCATATTGGTGACGTTATTGTTGCTGTGATCAAAGAAGCAGTACCAAACATGCCCTTAGAAAAATCAGAAGTAGTCAGAGCTGTAATTGTTCGTACCTGTAAAGAACTTAAACGTGACAGCGGTATGATAATACGATATGATGACAATGCTGCAGTTGTGATTGATCAAGAAGGAAATCCAAAAGGAACTCGGATTTTTGGTGCAATCCCCCGCGAATTGAGACAATTAAATTTTACTAAAATAGTTTCATTAGCTCCCGAGGTATTATAAAATAAAATGAGATCCTAATATCTTTTGGGTATTTTTGAAAGGAAATAGATTAAATTAATTAAGAAGGGTATAGATTAAGAACTAGATTAATTCGTAGATTATGTCTCGCGCATATACCTTGAAAAATTCATAAACATAAAAAAAAAAAAAGAAAAACATGTTAATTATATCTAGTTTTGAGGCACTAAAAATTTTAGTTCATCATGGGTAGAGACACTATTGCTGAGATAATAACCTCTATACGAAATGCTTATATGGATAGAAAAAGAGTTGTTCGCATAGCATCTACTAATATTACCGAAAATATTGTTAAAATACTTTTCCGAGAAGGTTTTATCGAAAATGTCAGAAAACATCGAGAAAAAAACCAAAATTTTTTGGTTTTAACCCTGCAACATAGAAGGAATAGGAAAAGGCCCTATAGAAATTTTTTAAATTTAAAACGGATCAGTCGACCCGGCCTACGAATCTATTCTAGCTCTCAACGAATTCCTAGAATTTTAGGTGGGATGGGGATTGTAATTCTTTCTACTTCTCGAGGTATAATGACAGACCGGGAGGCCCGACTAGAAGGAATCGGCGGAGAAATTTTGTGTTATATATGGTAATCCTTTTAATATCCAAATGGGATCCGAAACCTCTTCCTATTTGTAAAAAAAAAAAAGAAAGGGGCGAGTTGTCTAATATTGTTTCTCCTCCATTAGTTGATACTTCAAGGGGGCTTTACCTGGAATGAAAGAACAAAAATGGATTCATGAAGGTTTAATTACTGAATCGCTTCCCAATGGCATGTTCCGGGTTCGGTTAGATAATGAAGATCTGGTTCTAGGTTATGTTTCAGGAAAGATCCGACGTAGTTTTATACGGATACTGCCGGGGGATAAAGTCAAAATTGAAGTAAGTCGTTATGATTCAACCAGAGGACGTATAATTTATCGACTCCGAAACAAGGATTCGAAAGATTAGGCGGTTTTTATTCAATACGATTACGATTCGAGATGAAAAATTTCAAGAAACTTATTTTCTACAAAGACGTAGATTCAGAATTAAGCTAAGGAATGACAAATATGAAAATAAGAGCTTCCGTTCGTAAAATTTGTGAAAAATGTCGACTAATCCGTAGACGGGGGCGTATTAGAGTAATTTGTTCC